ACACTCCCTTTCCAAAAAAGATCAATACACCGAAAACTACACTTAGATTTATTGGATTTGTTGCTAAAATATCGGTATTAAACCCGAAACTCCCGGCGGATGGCCAGTGACCCAAGTAAACGAAAGAATCGGTTAAATTTTTCATATAATCTCCTCTTCTAGCTAAACTATAAAAAAAGAACTCTGTCCTTTTTTTTTATTCTTTTTATTTTCAATAAAAAGAAATTTTTATTTAATAATTTAATTTACCTATTTGGATATTTGTAAACAGAATCAAAAACCTATTCTATTGACAAATGTATTTTCCAAAATTTTTAATTTTCAATAATAATAATGAGACGTATTAGAATTAAGCTAGAATTTGAGACCAAGTTTTATGTCAAGTTCAAAAAACCTAAACCTCCTTTTTTCGCAACACTCCTTAAAAAAAAGTTTCGATTAAACTAAAAGAATAAGGGGAAGGAAGAAAGCGAATCGATGTGCTAATTCCCCATCCTCAAATTAGTCCTTCCCAAGGATTGTTGTCTCAATGAATAATTGTAGGAGTTAAATCTTGATAGAATTAAAAAAACTACGAAAAAAATCCAGAATTTTGTGATTTATAGGATTAAACAAAAGGATTCGCAAATAAAAGCGCTAATGCTACAACCAGGCCATAAATTGTTAAAGCTTCCATAAAAGCCAAACTAAGCAATAAAGTACCTCGTATTTTTCCTTCTGCCTCAGGTTGTCTCGCGATACCTTCGACAGCTTGACCCGCAGCTGTACCTTGACCAACTCCAGGTCCAATAGAAGCAAGCCCAACAGCCAACCCAGCAGCAATAACCGAAGCAGCAGAAACCAGTGGATTCATGATAAGTTCCTCACACCAAAATAAAGAAATAGTTAATGATACAATCATCCAATGACTTAGGACGTAATTCTAATTAAGTAATCGCTAAGATTCATCCAGCCAAAATAACCAAAAACTTTGATTGAAATAATATAATAAAAGTATTGAATCATAAGAATTACTTTGATAGTAGTTCCTATCCACGGGATTTGAAAAAAATTCATAATATATATATATACGACTTTTTTATGCCATTTCTTTTTTGTGAACCATTCTTTGAATTCTTCGTTCTTTTTTTTTTTTATCATTTTTTCAGTCAATTCACAGATAAAAAGGAAGAACTTCTAATCGAATACCTATCTAAATCGAAATTCACAAAAGTAGTAGGGCAGATTAAGATTATATAGATCTTTAACTCATATATACCTAGTCAATATCACATATACAAGTGTTTCTTACATAACGTAAACCAACTATCTATTCTATAATTGGGCTAACCGAAAAAAGAATAGTTGAAAAAAAATCGTTAATGATGACCTTCCATAGATTCACCTATATAAGCCGCAGCTAAAGTGGCAAAAATGAGAGCTTGAATCCCGCTCGTAAATAATCCAAGAAACATGACAGGTATAGGAACCACTAAAGGTACTAAAGAAACAAGAACAACAACGACTAATTCATCGGCTAATATATTTCCGAAAAGTCGAAAACTAAGTGATAGGGGTTTTGTAAAATCTTCTAAGATGTTAATGGGTAAAAGAATTGGAGTTGGTTGAATGTATTTACTGAAATACCCTAATCCTTTTTTGCTAAGACCCGCATAAAAGTAGGCTACTGATGTGAGTAACGCTAAAGCAACCGTCGTATTTATATCATTCGTTGGTGCTGCTAACTCCCCTTGAGGTAACTGGATAATTTTCCACGGTAAAAGGGCTCCTGACCAGTTAGAAACAAAAATAAATAAAAACAGGGTTCCAATAAAGGGAACCCATGGACCATATTCTTCTCCAATCTGGGTTTTACTCACGTCTCGAATGAATTCAAGGATAAATTCAAAGAAATTTTGGCCGTCAGTTGGAATGGTTTGTGGATTGCGAATTGCTAGAACTGCGGAACCTAATAAGATAGCAATTACAACCCAAGAAGTAATAAGGACTTGGGCATGGACCTGGAAACCCCCAATTTGCCAATAGAAATGTTGGCCTACTTCTACACCAGATATCTCATATAACCCTTCTTTTATTAGTGTGTTGATGGAACATGATAAAACATTCATATTGCCCTCTGACAGAAATAAGAACTTTAAATTATTTTGATTCAAGACCCCCCCCCCTTTTTTTTTTACTTATTTACTTTAATTTTATATTTTAGTTTTGGATACCAACTAAACCAATCACACAATATCCCCAGTTTTTTATCTCTTTTTCTTTTGTACAATTCAGGAGTAGTAACCGTTTTTTTAAATCGAAATACAGGGAGCCCCTCCCTCAAAAAAAATTGATTTATTTATCTTATTATTAATCAAGAATTTTGTATATAGCTAGAACGACCCTCACAAATTGCGAATACTAATTTGTTAAGAATGAATCGAATTGAAGCTATAGCGTCATCATTTGCTGGAATAGAAATATCCGCGAGATCGGGATTACAATTTGTATCGATTAAAGA